GTATCCTCTAAAATAACTGACTGATGAATTATGAATTTCCCATAACTTAGGTAAGTGCTTTACCAACATATGTAGTGTAGTAAAAAAATAAAAGTAAATAAATTCTTTAATGCTTACTTTAACTAGTTATTTCGGTTTTCTACTAGCTGCTTTAACTATAACCCCAGCTCTATTTATTGGCTTGAACAAGATACGTCTTATTTGAATTGACTGAATAAGTCAGAAAAAAAAAATCTTTCTTTTAGATTCCTGGTATTCTACGACTCTTTTCCACACTAAATTACGAATTTTTTTCTTGGTCATTGAGATTCGTGGATAATTTAGAGTACTATTTAGGGATAGATCGTACCTCTTTTTTTATCACCTCGAACAAATCGAAATGATTGAAGTTTTTCTATTTGGAATCGTCTTAGGCCTAATTCCTATTACTTTAGCGGGATTATTCGTGACTGCATATTTGCAATACAGGCGTGGGGATCAGTTGGATCTTTGATTGAGTAATTTTTATTTTTTTATTGACCTCCTCTCTGGTCTGGAGGAGGTCAAATTCGAGTTGCAATTCAACTTTGTTTTGTTAAATTATTTTACTCTGCTTCGACATAAGATAGATGGAATCACGCTCTGTAGGATTTGAACCTACGACATCGGGTTTTGGAGACCCGCGTTCTACCGAGCTGAACTAAGAGCGCTTTCATTCATTCAAAAAGAAAATATTTTTCTATTCCTAACGTATCTCACGTACGTATAGTCTCCACAAATTCAAGTTATACCTACTTTACTTTCAATTGATCTCTTCGCTACTGCCCAAAAAGAATAAAAAAGTAATAGGTAGGGATGACAGGATTTGAACCTGTGACATTTTGTACCCAAAACAAACGCGCTACCAAGCTGCGCTACATCCCTTTTCCAAATTGTTGTACAATGCCATTGTACACAATTCCTGTCTTCTTTTCCACATTGTAATTTTATTCTTATTTCTCTATCTATATAGAACCCTCCTGTCATTTCTTCTTTTTGGTCTCATATAATTAAGGAATTATATACATCTAAAATCCAATAAAATTTCGCCTATAAAAGAAAGCTTACTTTTCCTTGGTAATGTATAGGAAGAAGGGGTCATCTTTTTCTTTTTTAGGGATAATAAAATTTCGTCTATATGGTTCATTTTATATATAGCATAACAATCTTGGGCAAGAGTTTCTGATCATATATGTATTCCAACAAGGAAGGAGGATTTTCAATGCGGGATATAAAAACATATCTCTCTGTAGCACCCGTGCTAAGTACTCTATGGTTTGGTGCTTTAGCAGGTTTATTGATAGAAATTAATCGTTTATTTCCAGATGCTTTGTCATTCCCTTTTTTTTAATTGAGGAATAGAATTCTTTGTGACATGACAAAATTTGACCCTTTTGAATCCTTTTATTTAGTATCGGAAGGAAAAAAAAAAGAAAAGATGGATTGGGTTGAACCTCAGAGTCATGAAAAATTTGGTAAATTCTATTAAAAAAAATGAATTCAATTTAAAGTGGTATCCAAGCTAAACAGGCCTCAGAAATCAGAGCATAGAAAAAGAAAAAGGCTGGGCTGGCTAATTAAATGAAAGGGTTTCGAAGCAAAATCTTTACTAATTCGACAAGGATTGTATTCTTTAATTATTTCTTTATTTTTTATTACTTAATTTAAGAATTCAAAAAATTTATTCTAATGGATTTGATTCTTCTTCTTCGGATTCAAAATAGAAGAATAAAAGAATAAGTAGAAGAATTAAGTTAAGTCAATCCAAACAGAAAAGGAGGTTCATGGCCAAGGGAAAAGATGTTAGAATCAGGGTTATTTTGGAATGCATCAGTTGTGTTCGAAAAGGTGCCAATGAGGAATCGACGGGGATTTCTAGATATAGTACTCAAAAGAATCGCCACAATACACCCGGACAATTAGAATTCAAAAAATTTTGTCGTTATTGTCGCAAGCATACGACTCATCACGAAATAAAGAAATAGGAACATCCATTGTGTGTTCGATCTTTCCAAAAAACAGAAAGAGTAAGAACTTTATATTTAATATATAAAAAAACTATAGTATAAAATACAAATCAACTCATCTGATTTCCGGTAGATATTATTTCATATGCATAGAGGGTATTCATATACTATAAGATTAATTAAATAAGATATGGATCAAAGAAAAACTACTTCTTCTGGATCCGAAATTAATAATAAAATAAATAAATGAATTTTTTTTTTTCAATTTAAAAATTTTAAATAAGGAATAAATCATGTATACATCTAAACAACCTTTTCTTAAATCTAAGCAACCCTTTCGTAAATCCAAACAAACCTTTCGTAAATCCAAGCAAACTTTTCGTAAATTCAAACAACCTTTTCGTAAATCTAAACAACCTTTTCGTAGGCGTCCTCGGATTGGCCCGGGAGATCGAATTGATTATAGAAACATGAGTTTAATTAATAGATTTATTAGTGAACAAGGAAAAATATTATCTAGACGAATAAATAGATTAACCTTGAAACAACAACGATTAATTACTCTTGCTATAAAACAGGCTCGTATTTTATCTTTCTTACCGTTTCGTAACTATGAGAACGAAAAGCAATTTCAAGCCCAGTCAATTTCAATAATTACGGGTTCTAGACCTAGAAAAAATAGACATATTCCTCAATTAACGGAAAAGTACAATTCCAATCGAAACTTAAGAAACTACAACCAAAATTTAAGAAACAACAATCGGAACTTAAGTTCCGATTGTTGATGTTTTATTCGAAAGGGCCAGACCTATATATATTATAAAGAAAGTAATCCTGCTCGTTGATTCCTACCACTTAATCTTAATTTATTGTATCTTCCCGGAGTTCCCTCTCCGGGAATTCGGTTTTTATTATTCCAGTATATTACTTTATTTATCCCTTTAATTGATGATCTTTATTTTATTGGAAATCGTGTAAAGATTATTTGGATTTGATACAGCTACTTGTGCAAGCATTTTACGATTAAGAATCAATTTCTTCTTGTACAGGTTGTGTATTAATTTACTATAACTATCAAATACTTTATATATCCGCGTTGCTGCGTTTATCCGAGTGATCCACAAACGACGAAAATCCCTCTTTTGCCTACCTCTATCTCGATGAGAGGAAACAAAAGCTCTTTTTACCTGTTGGGTAATCATTCGATTAAGTCTTAAATGAGCCCCTCTAAAGTTTGAGGCAAATGAACGCATTTTTGTTCGTCGTCTCCGGGCTATATATCCTCGCGGAACTCTGGTCATTGAATCAAATTAACATTAATGAATAACTAATTATTTATCTTATTTTAGCCATCATTTTTTCCATTAATAACAAAACGAATTATTCCGATATATAAAATATTAATTCCAATGGCTTTTGCTATAGTAACCTTCCCAACCACGATTTTTTATTACACTCCGTTCAGTTATTTCTATGCGAAATAACAAATTAATTCTAACGATACTAAAAAAATAGTGGGTTCCATCGTTTCTATGGTTCCCTTTTAAACGGTAAGGCCCTCTCTATACACCGGAGCCCTTTCTTTCATCAAAAGGTATTGTGAACTTGTATAGTTTACATTCTTTGGCTCTACCTATCCATTATAGAGTAAATAGCTCTTTTCACAATAAGAGTTATCCATACAGTGACGGTATTTAATTATGAAAGTTGGCTAAGTAGCTGACCCTGTTAGTCCGTTCTTTTAAGATAAAGGAGCATAAGCCTTTTTCTTTTTATTACTATTTCCTCCGCTTAATGGATAACCATTTGCTACCAATGGGGGAATTGCTTCTTATTTCCAATTTAGATAATTGGATTTGCACCAAAGGAAACCAAAAATTCCATATACCATAGAAATCTAGGATAGAAAAGCTATATCCTATTCATTGATACTAATCATGGATACTTCCAAATTTTTTTATTTGTTTGAAGTTATGATCTGAACGAGTCGCACATACACCCTAGCACATGTTCCTCGACGCTGAGGGCACCCTTTAAGCGCGGCCGTTTTTCTAGCATTTCGTATTGGCTGTCTTGCGTTTCTAATAAGTTGTTTAACCGTTGGCATGTTGTATGTGTATAGAAAAAAAATGGATTGGTTTAGATCCATCTTAACCTGATGATTGATCATCATGAAGTCTTTCTATTTCTATTTTCTATTAAATCGAAGAAAACCCTAATTTGGGTCTGAAATAACTTTACAAGAAATCCGGACACTACCAATCCTTAAACATTTCCGGAAACCACACTGGATCAGTATCGCAGTGCTCGTCAATCATTTCATCCCCTACAATATCGACAAGTCCATAAGCTTTGGCTTCGTCTGCTGACATAAAAACATCCCTTTCCATGTCTTCGGATACAACCCAAAAGGGTTTGCCTGTTCTTAGTGCATAAACCCTTGTAATCATTTCGCGAACTTTGTGTAACTCTTCTACTTCTAGTAAAAATTCTGGTGTCCTTGCCCGATAATAAGCACTAGCGGGTTGGTGAAGCATAATCCTCGCGTGAGGGAATGCTATACGCTTGGTGGGTTCTCCTCCAAGTAGAATGAAGGACGCCATGGACGCGGCTATTCCAAGGCATATTGTATATATATCTGGTGTCACCGTTTGCATCGTATCAAAAATAGCCATTCCTGAGATTAGCCACCCGCCTGGGGAGTTTATAAACAAAAAAATATCACTAAGTCCATCTTCTATACTGAGATATACCATTAGACCTGTAATATGATTCGTGATCTCGCAACGAATCTCTTGACCTAAAAAAAGTGTCCTTTCTCGATACATAACATTGTATAAGTCAACCCAAGTCGCTTCTTCATCTCCGGGAATCCGGTAAGGTACTTTTGGAACACCAATGGGCATATTAGATTAATATTATTAAATTTAAGTAAGAAAACTACACTTTAATATGGAAACGTAAGAATAGAAGAGAAAGAAAGAATCCGCAGTTTATTGTCTTCATTTTTATTCTTATTCTATATGAATACTATAGATTCTATTAATATGAATAGTATAGATTATATTAATACGTAGATTGAAATAATACATAGATTGAAAGGTTATACGTATAAAGAAGGTAAGACAGATTGAATAAAGAAAAAGGAATCGGCGATTCAAATGATAAACAAAGAGGGGTAGGGATCTATTCTTCGTTTTTCAAAATTGGCCAAGTTACCCATTGCATATTGGCACTTATCGAGTATAGAATAGATCTGCTTCTCTTTCTTCTTATGAACAGAATTGGCTTCTTATTTTTAATGAAATGAAATAAATATTAACGCTTTCTGACACAGAATCCCCTAGAAGGGTTAGGTACATAGGATATGGATAGTCTTTTCCAATGCGATAAAATAAAGCGACATCGTGTCTATTTTTCTTTGCTAAAGGGGTATTTCCATGGGTTTGCCTTGGTATCGTGTTCATACTGTCGTATTGAATGATCCGGGTCGATTACTTGCGGTGCATATAATGCACACAGCTCTAGTTTCTGGTTGGGCTGGCTCGATGGCTTTATACGAATTAGCAGTTTTTGATCCCTCTGATCCTGTTCTGGATCCAATGTGGAGACAAGGTATGTTCGTCATTCCCTTCATGACTCGTTTAGGAATAACGGATTCCTGGGGTGGTTGGAGTATTTCAGGAGGAACTGTAACAAATCCGGGTATTTGGAGTTATGAAGGTGTGGCAGGTGCACATATTGTGTTTTCTGGTTTGTGTTTCTTGGCAGCGATCTGGCATTGGGTATATTGGGACCTAGAAATATTCTCTGATGAGCGGACGGGAAAACCCTCTTTAGATTTGCCCAAGATCTTTGGAATTCATTTATTTCTTGCAGGGGTGGCTTGCTTTGGCTTTGGCGCATTTCATGTAACGGGTTTGTATGGTCCTGGGATATGGGTATCCGATCCTTATGGACTAACTGGAAAAGTACAAGCTGTAAATCCAGCATGGGGTGCGGAAGGTTTTGATCCTTTTGTCCCGGGGGGAATAGCTTCTCATCATATTGCTGCAGGTACATTGGGTATATTAGCGGGTTTATTCCATCTTAGTGTCCGTCCGCCTCAACGTCTATACAAAGGATTACGTATGGGCAATATTGAAACTGTACTTTCTAGTAGTATCGCTGCTGTTTTTTTTGCAGCTTTCGTAGTTGCTGGAACTATGTGGTATGGGTCAGCAACGACCCCAATTGAATTATTTGGGCCTACTCGTTATCAGTGGGATCAGGGATACTTTCAGCAAGAAATATATCGAAGAGTTAGCAATGGTTTAGCCGAAAATCTTAGTTTATCAGAAGCTTGGTCTAAAATTCCCGAAAAATTAGCCTTTTATGATTATATTGGTAATAATCCGGCAAAAGGGGGATTATTCAGAGCGGGCTCAATGGACAATGGGGATGGAATAGCTGTTGGCTGGTTAGGACATCCCGTTTTTAGAGATAAAGAAGGACGTGAGCTTTTTGTACGCCGTATGCCTACTTTTTTTGAAACATTTCCGGTTGTTTTGGTAGATGAAGAGGGAATTGTGAGAGCGGACGTTCCTTTTAGAAGAGCAGAATCCAAATATAGTGTTGAACAGGTAGGGGTAACGGTGGAGTTCTATGGTGGCGAACTTAATGGAGTAAGTTATTCTGATCCTGCTACTGTAAAAAAATATGCGAGGCGTTCTCAATTAGGGGAAATTTTTGAATTAGATCGAGCTACTTTGAAATCAGATGGTGTTTTTCGCAGCAGTCCAAGGGGTTGGTTCACTTTTGGTCATGCTACCTTTGCCTTGCTCTTCTTTTTCGGACACATTTGGCATGGCGCTAGAACCTTGTTCCGAGATGTTTTTGCTGGTATTGATCCAGATTTGGATGCTCAAGTGGAATTTGGAACATTCCAAAAAGTGGGAGATCCAACTACAAGGAAACAGGCAGTCTGATACACATTGTTATGGTATCTTTGACCTCTCTTTTTTGATTTGACATGGGAAACATCTCCCATCCTTTCTTTAACTCTTTTTCTTTCTTTATATGGGAAATTTTCCCAAATGACAAATGAATAGGTGTGGAAGTTATAATTGTAAATAAACCACGATCGAATCTATGGAAGCATTGGTTTATACGTTCCTTTTAGTTTCTACTTTAGGGATAATTTTTTTCGCTATCTTTTTCCGAGAACCACCTAAGGTTCCACCAACCCCAACTAAAAGAATAAAATAATTTCATTGAAGTAAGAAGTCTACCAAATGGGTAGACTTCTTACTTCAATTAGTCCCCGTGTTCTTCGAATGGATCTCTTAATTGTTGAGAGGGTTGCCCAAACGCGGTATATAAGGCATACCCAGTAAAGCTTACAAGTAAACCAGATATGGAGATGGCGACTAAAGTTGCTGTTTCCATTTTTATAGAATTTCAAGATTACAATGGATCTACGAAAAGATCGTGTATTTACAACTACAACGGAATAGTATACAAAGTCAACACCAATGATGAAATAGAATTTATGGCTACACAAACCGTTGAAGATAGTTCTAAACCTAGGCCAAAACGAACTGGTGCAGGTAGTTTATTGAAACCCTTGAATTCGGAATATGGGAAAGTAGCTCCGGGTTGGGGGACCACTCCTTTTATGGGAGTCGCAATGGCTTTATTCGCTATATTCCTATCTATCATTTTAGAAATTTATAATTCTTCTGTTTTACTGGACGGAATTTTAACCAATTAGGTTTCTACTAACTAAAAAAAAACAGGAAGTCATAGTTTTTCCATCCAAAAAAGCCTTTCTAGTTTAAGCTCTACATTTCTAGACATTATGGTAGTTCGACCGCGGAATTTTTTTGTTTCGGTATCTCTGGAATATGAGTGTGTGACTTGTTAGAATTGATCCTATTGATAATACATAGAAAGGGCCTGTTATCTCTATCAAGATGATTCTAATTCGTCAGATATTATTTATTCTAGTATCTGGAACACGAAATAGATAGAGTGGATCAAAAAAAAAATGGAACTATGATTCATACTCACTATTAAGACCTCGCAACCAGACTGAAAAATTCAAGTAGTTCTTAAATAAAAATAAAAAAGAAATTTTCTTCCTTCCAATTTTGTTTGCCCAAAAGACAACTTTTTTTCTCTCGATTTTGCCGAGTCATTACACCGATTCCATAAATGATTATCAAGTGGTTCTTATTCGAAGAACCCTTGCCTTTTGGTTAGCTTGAGACTCAATCATCGTGGCTCTAGTATGAATCTAAGGTTTTAATTGAACTGATTCATAGGATCACAACAAGATAATTTCTATATTACGATTACGCACAAAAAAAACAAATCAAAAAAAAAAATAGGGAAGAGAAAAGTCAAGAGGCCTCGAATGACCGGCATAAGGGAAAGGAAGAAAGACAGATGAGCCAACTTGAGATTTTTTGGCATTATCATAACAAAGAATATATTCCGAATTTTTCTTATTTCATATCTTCAAGGCAAATCGACCCAATCCAGTGGCTGGTGAAGTTTTGAACCTTTTTTTTCTAATATTCGTTGAAAATTTGTGTGTTTCTGCTTGAGCCGTACGAGATGAAATTTTCATATACGGCTCTTAGAGGGGGGCTTGGGTTAGTTACCTATCTCAATAAAGTATATGATTGGTTTGAGGAACGTCTTGAGATTCAGGCAATTGCAGATGATATAACTAGTAAATATGTTCCTCCCCATGTCAACATATTTTATTGTTTAGGGGGAATTACACTTACTTGTTTTCTAGTACAAGTCGCTACCGGTTTTGCTATGACTTTTTACTACCGCCCAACGGTTACAGAAGCTTTTTCTTCGGTTCAATACATAATGACCGAGGCCAACTTTGGTTGGTTAATCCGATCAGTTCATCGATGGTCAGCAAGTATGATGGTTCTAATGATGATTCTGCATGTATTTCGTGTGTATCTCACAGGTGGATTTAAAAAACCCCGCGAATTAACTTGGGTCACAGGTGTGGTTTTGGCTGTTTTAACTGCATCATTTGGTGTAACTGGTTATTCTTTGCCTTGGGATCAAATTGGTTATTGGGCAGTCAAAATTGTGACAGGTGTCCCTGATGCCATTCCGGTAATAGGATCGCCTTTAGTGGAGTTATTACGTGGAAGTGCTAGTGTGGGTCAATCCACTTTGACTCGTTTTTATAGTTTACATACCTTTGTACTGCCTCTGCTTACTGCCGTATTTATGTTAATGCACTTTCCAATGATACGTAAGCAAGGTATTTCGGGTCCTTTATAGGGAAGGCATATCTATAGAGAATTAGAATTCTCATATATCATATCGGGTAGGTTACCGTATTTCATTGCTACAAACATGGGTTATTGTAAAATAACACATGTCATTTGGATACTTCTCTTCAACTCCGAAGTATTTTGATACAATACAAATAGTTGAAGTTAATTTTACGAAAGAAAAAAAGGCGGATTATGGGAGTGTGTGACTTGAATTATTGGTTTGGCCATGCAGATAAAGAATTGGATCTGCCACATTAGAATTCACAATCAAAGGTGTCTCCGCATCCAATCAACACGTAAGTCTCCTACCTAGGAAGGATAGGCTGGTTCACTTGAGGAGAATATTTTCTATGATCATACCCAACCATGTCATCCATGAACAGGCTCCGTAAGATCCCATAGAGTAGAAATGGAATAAGTCATGTGACATGATCCAATATTACACTTACCCTTTTTTATTATAGTATGGAAATGCATTCATTTTCTTTGCATCGATTGTGATCCGCAATACTATCGGAGTAAAAGAAGGGATCTAAGGAAGAATGTAGGCTAAACTTTTTTATTTTTTATTAGTAACAAGTAAATATTTTGTTTGGAGGTAAGAAACTTGCGATATTGGGGGGATAAACACCAACTAATCAAGAGACATGAGACAATCCAGAAAGCAATTGATCATGATCAAATTTGTAAGCCCACCTGGATATTGAGCATTTACCCATAAGAATAGGATTCTTTTCAATGAGTAGTTGTAGATCCAACTTCGGAAAAGAGAATAAATATGATAAAGCTTTTCTTGCCTAGAGTCATTGAGTCATTATATACCATAATTCTATTATGGATCTTCCGCGGTCTTATTTCTTTCATTCTTGCTCGAGCCGGATGATGATAAATTCTCATGTCCGGTTCCTTTGGGGGATGGACCCTAAAGAGTTCACCTATCCCAATAACAAAGAAACCAGACTTAAATGATCCTGTATTAAGAGCTAAATTAGCTAAAGGGATGGGACATAATTATTACGGGGAACCCGCATGGCCCAATGATCTTTTATATATTTTTCCAGTAGTAATTCTAGGTACTATTGCATGTAATGTAGGTTTAGCGGTTCTCGAGCCATCAATGATTGGTGAACCGGCGGATCCGTTTGCAACTCCTCTGGAAATATTACCTGAGTGGTACTTCTTTCCCGTGTTTCAAATACTCCGTACGGTACCCAATAAGTTATTGGGCGTTCTCTTAATGGTTTCTGTCCCAACAGGCTTATTGACAGTACCCTTTCTAGAGAATGTGAATAAATTCCAAAATCCCTTTCGTCGCCCAGTAGCTACGACCGTTTTTTTAATCGGTACTGCAGTAGCTCTTTGGTTAGGTATTGGAGCAACATTACCCATTGATAAATCTTTAACTTTAGGTCTTTTTTAGGTATTTTTTGATTCATTCAACCGTGAATTACCGTGCATAGGTATCTAGGAAATAGTTACTTCCAAGTGAATCTTCCCTAGATACCTAAAATCCATTTTATTATGATCCATTTCGCGAAAATATAGATTGTACCAAAGACGCAAAATTGTTTTCTTTTTTCTTTTTATTCTAACTCGAAAAAGAAGAAGAACAAAAAATTGTAATGGATTTAAAACGAGAGCTTATTCTTAAGTAAATCCATTGGGAGATACTTCTCTAGAGTGTCCCATATCTGTTTTCTATCTTCCATACGAAAATTTTCAATTCTCATAAGATCTTCTTCAGTCTTACTCAAAAGGTCCAATAGTGTATGTATATTGGCCGTTTTGAGACAATTATACGTTCTAGAAGGCAATTCTAATTGATCAATAAAAATACAATTCAATGGAACTCCTTTTTTGTTTTTCTTTAGATTAGTTAATCTTTTTTGAAAAGTAAAAAGGGGCGGAGTAAACCTGTTTTTATTTTCTTCGAAACTCGTTCCCTCTTCCTCCGCGTGTAGAAAAGGGAGGAATAAATCAATCAAATTACGAGAAGCCTCATAAAGCGCTTCTTTAGGGGTTAAACTTCCATTAGTCCATATTTCTAAAAAAAGTATCTCGTGTTTTTCATTTCCATTCCCACAAGAAAAAATACTATAATTCACATTTCGAACAGGCATGGATACAGCATCTATAGGATAACTTCCATCTTGATAGTTCTTTGTGAGTTCTGTCTGATATCCACGATCTCTCTTTATCTGTAACTCAATACAAAAATCAATGGGCTCCGTCAAGTTAGCTATAGGTTGTGCCGTATCAACGATTTCTACGGAAGGTGGTAAGATTATATCTTGAGCAGTTATGTATCTAGGACCTTTGACGCAAATTGATGCGTCTCTAACTCCATAGAGATTACTTCTCAATACAATTTCTTTCAAATTTAGTAAAATTTCTTGTACGGATTCTTCAATACCTGCTATTGTAGAATATTCGTGTGGCACGCTCCCAAATTTTGCGCGTGTGATACATGTTCCTTCTATTTCTCCAAGTAAAGCTCTTCGCAAGGCAATACCGACGGTGTCCGCTTGACCTTTTTTAAGCGGGGACAGAATGAAACGACCATAATAAAGACGCTTACTATCTACTCTTGATTCAACACACTTCCACTGTAGTGTTTGAGTGGATCCTGCTACCTCCTCTCGAACCATAATAGACTAGTATTATTATTTGATCATTGAATCGTTTATTTCTCTTGAAAACGGATTAATTCTTTTACAGACGTCTTTTTTTAGGCGGTCGACATCCATTATGCGGCATAGGTGTTACATCGCGTATACAACTTAATCGCACACCGCTTTTAGCAATGGCTCGTAATGCGGCATCTCTTCCACTACCAGCGCCCTTTACCATAACTTCTGCTCGTTGCAAACCTACTGTACGAATAGCATCTACTGCTGTTCTTTGACCAGCATAGGGTGATGCTTTTCTTGAGCTTTTGAATCCACAAGTACCTGCGGAGGACCAGAAAACCACCCGACCTTGCGGGTCTGTAACAGTTATAATGGTATTGTTGAAACTAGCTTGAACATGAATAACCCCTTTTGTTATTCTACGTGCACTTTTCCGTAGACTAAAACGTGCATTCCTACGTAAACCAATACGCACTTTCTTACGTGAACCAATTTTTGGTATAGCTTTTGCCATATTTTATTATCTCATAAATATGAGTTAGAAATAACAAAAAGAAAAAAAGATACAAAGATATCCGTTTCAGGGTAAAATATACCCTTTACTTTAATTATTTAAAATTCTTTTATTTAGAATTGGAACATTTCCGCGGGTACTTTTTTATTTTTTAGAAAGTAAAGTTCTTTTTCGAAAGATTACCCCTGTCTTTGTTTATGCTTCGGATTAGAGCAAATGACTCTAATTCGTCCACGCCTACGAATCAGTCGACATTTTGTACAAATTTTACGAACGGAAGCTCTTATTTTCATATTTCCGTATCCTTTCTTAAACTATGAATCTAATATTTTGGAAAAAATAAGTCTCTTCGCTTGAATTTTGGAACTTCGAATTTTTTACGCTAGACAAAAGAAAACCCTAATCCTTTGAATCTTCGCTATCTTTCAAATCTTCGATATCTTTCGAGTCTTCGATACGCTTCGAATCTTTATGGGGAAGTCTATAAATTATACGTCCCTTGCTTGAATCATAACGACTTACTTCAATTTTGACCCTATCCCCCATCAGTATTCGTATAGAACTAGAACGGATCTTTCCTGAAATATAGCCCAGGATGATGGTGTCATTCTCTAGCCGAACGCGGAACATTCCATTGGGTAGGGCTTCCGTAACTAAACCTTCGAAAGTGACTTTTGCTTCTCTCGGGTTTTTTTTTTCTCTCCTATTTTTTTTTTCTGTCATATTTTTTTCTCCTATTTTTCGATTTTTATTTTCAAAATAGGAAGGTCGAGATAGAATTCGGGCACTATAGTCGGAGCGATTACCATATATAACATAAGACTTCTCCCCCAATTCTGTTTAGTCGAGCCTCTCGATCTGTCATTATCCCTCGAGAAGTAGAAAGAATAGCAATTCCCATTCCACCCAAAACTTTAGGAATTCCTTGATAGTTGGTATAAATTCGTAAGCCAGGTCGGCTGATACGCTTTAAAAAGGTTCTTGTTCTATATATTCCTTTTCTAGTCTTTCTCTTTTGATGTCGCAAAGTTGAAACCAAGAAATATCTGTTACGTTCCTGATGTTTCCGAACACTTTCAATAAAACCCTCTCGTAGAAGTATTTTAACAATGTTTTCGGTAATATTTGTAGATACTACTCGAACTGTTCCTTTTTTATTCATGTCCGCGTTTCTTATAGAGGTTAGTAAATCAGCAATAGTGTCCTTGCCCATAAGACTCTAATTCTAGGTTCCTCCAAATTTTTCTATAATCAACATGTTTTCTTTTTTTTTTTTTTGCTTTTCATTTTAGATTTTAAAACATATACGTAAAACACAATCTACTAACTACTAAATTTATTCTTTGATCTAAATTTCACCTACTAGTATTTATAATACTTCAGGAGCTAATGAAACTATTTTGGTAAAATTCAATTCTCTCAATTCCTCAGCAATCGCGCCAAAAACTCGAGTTCCTTTTGGATTTCCTTTTTGATCAATTATAACCGCTGCATTGTCATCATAGCGGATTATTATACCGTCTTCACATTTGAACTCTTTACATGTACGTACAATTACAGCTCGAATTACTTCGGATCTTTCTAGGGGCATTTGGGGCAATGCGTCTTTGATTACAGCAACAATAACATCACCAATACGAGCATATCGCTGATTACCTGCAGCTCCTATGACTCGAATACACATCAATTTTCGAGCTCCACTATTATCTGCTACATTTAAAAGGGTCTGAGGTTGAATCATATTATTTTGATTTCCATTTGTTATTTCAATGCAAAAGGATGAAAGAAATATTGTCTTTTCAGAAAGAAAAACAGGGCGTTTTTTTTATCTTCAATACTCCTTTTAGTTTTAGGGGGTTCTATATTTCTAATCGAATAAATTGACTTCGTATGGGCATTTTAGTGGCAGCTATGGAGATAGCTGCTCTAGCTACAGTTTCGGATACCCCCCCCATTTCATAAAGTATACGGCCTGGTTTAACAACGGCTACCCAATATTCGGGGGACCCCTTTCCTGAGCCCATACGTGTTTCCGTCGGTCTTAGTGTAACCGGTTTGTCGGGAAATATACGTACCCATATTTTTCCACCACGACGTGCATATCGTGTTATTGCTCTTCGTCCTGCTTCTATCTGTCTCGCCGTGATCCAAGCAGGTTCAAGTGCTTGAAGAGCATATCTACCAAAACAAATACGATTGCCTCGGCAGGATTTTCCTTTCATTCTTCCTCTATGTTGTTTGCGAAATCTGGTTCTTTTGGGGTTATAGTCGATGGTTCTTTCTTAGTTCCATCTCTACTGCAAAACTGGACATGAGAGTTTCTTCTCATCCAGCTCCTCGCGAATAAAATGAGAAAGCGTGCAAATTTATCTAATTCCATAATATTCAAAAATATTAGGGATAGATACAAATTAATAGATAAATAATAGAAAAAATTAGGTTTTTTTCTATTTATTATTCAATTTGTTAAAATCTAAAAATCTATACTATAGTCAAGAAAGAAGATCTAGAATATATCTAGATGTGTGTGTCTATATTATCTAAATTCTATATTTTATAGATGATGTAATCCTTAAAAAAAATATCTTTATTTTCACTCTTATTGAATAATGGTAAAGTATTCTAATTCAAAAAGGATTTCGCGGGCGAATATTTACTCTTTCCTGTCTTATTTGTTAATTTATAACCTTACCAAATAAGACAATTTTTTTGGTTTGTTCCGCCATCCCACCCAATGAAGTATTAGGATTCTTTTCAAAAAAATCCTATGGAATCATAGGTTCTGTCGTTCCCACTGCCTCTCCTTGAATGGTTAGGTCTGAATTCCACAATGGAGCTTCCAAAAAATTTCTTTCCGAGTTAATTTTCTCAGTTTTATTAACCAGGACGGCTCTTTATTATTGCTTTAAATTTCTAGTTCTTGTTTCAAGTTACGATTTCTAATTCTCTATTTTTTTATTATATTGATGCTTTATCACATTGCTTTTTATGATGCAATTCATAGACCATACATATTGGAATCCTATATCTTACTTAATTCCTCTTCCTTCTTTCTATCATCCCTCCCTTTATCCACATCCCTTTAGTTTTCCTTAACAACCTAGAATCTCATTTCTTTTTTAGAGAAAAAGCAGTTGCTACAACTATATGATAGATCCACTCATTTATGATAGAGATATTTATTCATATAGTGACTGTTTCTTAGTTAGGATCTCGACAATACGAAGCAATAGGTTGGTTATTAGTTAATTTTCTATAATTACTAAGTTTTTTTCTTTAAAAAAGAAAAAAAATAACGAGTCACACACTAAGCATAGCAATTATATTAAATGATTTATCAATTTTCATTAAATCTTATAGAAAGAAAGAGGTAGAATTTCTTGTTTTTTCCAGGGATTTCAGGAAAAAAAGTCTCTTGTCATTTTTTATTCTATCACTGGACAGAATGCGAAGACAAGATTAGTTATTCTTCGTCTACGAATATCCAAATTTTTACACCTAATACTCCATAGATAGTTCGAATTGGATAGCAGCAATAATCAATTTTAGCGCGAATTGTTTGGAGGGGGAGTCTACCCTTTTTGATGCATTCGGCACGTGCAATTTCTTTTCCCCCGAGACGACCCGCAATTTTGACTTTGACTCCCCTTATATCTGCTTTTTTAGTTAATTCAATAGCTTTTTTCATTGCCTTTCGGAATGAAACTCTATTTTTTAATTGGAAAGCTATATATTCTGCAAGAATGTTAGGTTCTCTATAAGGCTCTTTCACTTTTTCGATAGAAATATTAAGTCTTTGGTTTACAGAGTGAATTTCCTTTTGTAGATCTTTCTCTAATTCTTCGATTGCTCCTTTTTTCTTTAATAGATTAGGGAATCCAATATGGATTATGACGTGGATCGTATCGATTTCTTTTTGAATTTCTATACGTGTAATTACTTCAGAACTTGAACCTGAGTCCGTTTTTCTATTATGTGTAATTACTTCGGAACTTGAGTCTGATTCTATTTTTCTATTCGAGCCCTTTTTCCTATTCTTTTGTATATAGTTCTTGATACAATTCCTTATTTTTTTATCTTCCTGTAAACCTTCAGAATAATTTTTTGGTTGTGCGAACCAAAAGGAATGGTGTTTTTGGGTTGTACCAAGTCTGAAACCGAGTGGATTTATTTTTTGTCCCATATTTTTCTATTCTATATTTTTTTTTTAGTGGGAATTGAAATCTTAGATGAATCTAAAGGTTATTTAGATTTCTTTACTATATTTAATACAATTGTTATATGACACATGCTTTTTTTTATGGGAAAACTACGCCCTCGAGCCCGAGGTCTAAATTTTTTCATAATAGTACTCCTACTGACTTCGGCTTTAGTAATGAATAAATTCGCTTTGTCGAAATCCCTATAATGAGTAGCATTCGCTGCTGCTGAATAAACCAACTTTAAGATCGGATAAGATGCTCGATAAGGCATGAGGTTCAGTATCATAACAGTTTCCTCGTAGTAACGCCAGCGAATCTCATCAAGAACTCTTTGTGCTTTGAAAACCGACATATGTATACGTTTTTGTGCTTTGAAAACTCGCTCAAACTTAAGTAAACGATCGGTTGGCACTTTCCTTGCGAGTTTCCTTAGCACACTTTTCTTCTTCTTTATCCTAGGGATATACTTTACTAGTTTGAAACTTGTCATAAATAAGGTTATTCCCCGCCTACCTTTACTTTATTTTGAATCCTTTGTTTATTCTGAATCTTTCTATTCTGAATTCAGTTAACGACGAGATTTAGTATCCTTTCTTGCATTTTCATAACTCGTGAAATGCCGAGTAGGCACGAATTCCCCCAATTTGCGACCTACCATAGGATTTGTTATGTAAATAGGTATATGTTCCTTTCCATTATGAATCGCGATTGTATGGCCAACCATTGTGGGTAGAATGCTAGATGCCCGAGACCACGTTACTATTGTTTCTTTCTCCTCCTTCATATTTACCTTTTCTATTTTTGCCAATAAATGATGAGCTACAAAAGGATTCGTTTTTTTTCGTGTCACAGCTGATTACTCCTTTTTTTCCTT